GTCCGTCCTTGCAAGAGTGGAAACCTAATCTTTATCTTTCTGTTTTTAAGGATTTCCCCCGCTTAATGGGTAACCATTTGCTACCAATGGGGAATTACTTCTCATCTTAAATTCAAGTGATTGGATTTGCACCAACGGAAACCATAAATTTCATATAAAGTATAGGGATATAATAGATTTTTTTCTTTTTAGATAGGGAATCTTCTATTCTATCCTATTCACCGGTACTGATCATTCTTACTGGAAAAATTGTTTTCTTTCCTTTGTCCCAGCTCATGATCTGAACGAGTCGCACATACACCCTAGTACATGTTCCTCGACGCTGAGGGCATCCCCCAAGAGCGGGGGATTTCGTGACATTTCTGATTGGCTGTCTTGTATTTCTAATAAGTTGTTTAATGGTTGGCATGGTGAATCATATACATAATGGGCTGGTTTAGATCGATCCTAACCGGATGATTATGAGTTACTTCTATTGATATTGAATAGAATATTAAACCCGGCTAAGAAGATAAAAAAAATCTCAAATCACGGATTTGTGCGAAATCCGTGCTAGTTTTATTCAACCGCTACAAGATCAACAATTCCATAAGTTTGGGCTTCTGTTGCTGACATAAAAACATCCCTTTCCATGTCTTCGGATACAACCCATAAGGGTTTGCCTGTTCTTTGTACATAAACCCTTGTGAGGGTTTCACGCAGTTTCAGCAGTTCTTCCGCTTCCAAGATGAATTCGCCCGTTTGCGCTTCATAAAAAGAACTAGCAGGTTGATGGATCATTACCCTGATGATATAACATAATAAAAGATTCCTCTATCTCGTATTTCGCATGATGAAGCGAAGAGAAAAGAAAGAAAGATAAAGAATACCAAGAAAAAAAAGATAGAATTGAACAACCGTACGGGCATCTTTTGTGCATTGCATACGGCTCTATAATAGAATTGACCTTTACCTTCCATTGAAAAAAGCGAAAAAATAGGATCTATCAGACCCAGATTGGTAAATGATCAAATTACCACCCTTCCTTTCGGAGGAGTTAAAAAATACTATGATGGCTCCGTTGCTTTATATATTTATTATAAATTTTGTCTGTGATTCAGCAATCCCAAAGTTTCTTTTTGATCAGATCAAATAAAATAAGGAAAAAATAATCTTGTTTTTATTTTCGTACTCTTTCATATTCATAACATCAATATTGTTAAAAGTACTCTGGGGTGAAAACAAAAAAGTTTGTGACGCTGAACCGGACTCCCGCTAGATAAGATAAAATCAGAAGTACCTTTTATTTCATACTACTCTTTCGATATCTAATCTAATTAATGTTTTGCAAAATAAAAAAAAATTTCTCATATCGAATTCGAAGTGCCATGCTATTATTACATATTTCATATGGCGAAGGCATAGTCTTCTTTTTTCTCTCAAATAAAAATCTCAAATAAAAACCTCATTGGCGCCAAGCGTGAGGGAATGCTAGACGTTTGGTAATTTCTCCTCCGACCAGGATAAAAGATCCCATTGAAGCAGCTAATCCCATGCATATTGTATGTACATCTGGTCGCACAAATTGCATAGTATCATAAATAGCTACTCCAGGTATTACCCACCCGCCGGGAGAGTTTATAAACAAATACAGATCTTTGGTATCATCTTCGATACTGAGATATACCATAAGACCAATAAGTTGATTCGAGATCTCGCTATCAACCTCTTGGCCCAAAAAAAGTAATCTTTCTCGATAAAGTCGGTTGATTAGGGTAAATTTGTATCCCTTAAGAACCGTACATGCACCTTTTGACGCATACGGTTCAAAAAATTGCGAAAAAAAGAATCAATGTGTAGATTCCAGTCCTCTTTCTTTTATTATAGCAGGCTTTTTTTAACTTCTGCTTTGTTTTCTTCTATTTTTCGATAAAAATAAGTTTTGGCCCCTTTCCCTATAATATAAATAAAAAAAGAATTCACTAAACTTATCGAATTAACTTCTCATTGATGTATTGGTTCATCGAGATCCAATCCAAGTCACGATGTCATTTTCTTGTTCCTGAATGGCCCCTTCAATCTTTTTAGGTTTATGCTCTACTCCGGGTAAAGATCTGTCCGATTTCCCATTTGCACATATAGGACAAATGTTTCCGTTACTACTTTTTTTTGCTATGACTTTACTTTCTCTTTTTTTTCAATTTATTTCATACCTTCCGCCAAATATTTGATGTATTCATCTATATTATATTATCGATTGATTAAGAGTTTGCGATTACTTCTCTTTAATAAATTTTTAAAAATTGTTTATAATACAAGTAGTAATCATAGATATATTACCTTACAAATTTGGGTTTTTCTAAACGGAGCCTGGATATTTCATTTTCTTAGTCCAACCAACAAGTCAACCCTAAATTATTCTAATTGATAATATTAATTTGAATCCTCCCAAAATGCACGTCACGCTCCAACTTTTTGATGATTCAAAGAATCTTTCTTGGGCGAAACAGAGGATATCTCG